CTTTTTCTCAACAATGCCTTTGTCATTTGATCCACTAGCCTTCTGTTAGATAGGAACAGATTTGATAAATACTCATAACTCTCGGATAGAATACTAGAACGGAAAGATCCATTAGATTTAGATAATGAACTCTTGGGTCCAAGCCGTTTCTTGCGAGAAATCAACAATTCGATTTCTTTCGGATTCTTTCTAAACCAGCCTTTATAGCTATCCGTAGGAGGATCCCTTTCGGGAAGCAGAAGCCCCTTAAACATCTCTTCATTTGCAAAGAATTCTCGATGTAAAAATACAGAGACAAAGGACTCATCTTCCAATAGAAAAAAGAGCGGATCCCCAGGGTCCCAAAAGAATCGGTTTACTCGAAAAAAGCCTTCTTCTTTGGAAATGGAAAATCTAGCTCGTATCGGGTACCACAGGGGTCGATTCTGCGAGAACCCCGAAACTTGTTCGTTTTCTTCCTGTTCTTCCTTTCCTACGTCTTGTTTCTTTTCTGCCTCTTCTGCCTCTTCTTCGGCTATCCGCTTCTTCTTTTGCTCTTCAAGCCACCTATCCTCCTCGTCCTTTTTTTCCTTTTCCAACACACGCTCTTCCTCTTGCACGTCAAACACATCCCCTTTCTCTTGAAGCCAAGCCTCTTGCTCTTGAAGCTCATCCTCATCCGCTTGCTGAATAAATGCATTCTTTTGCTCTGCAAGCGGATCCTCTTCATGATAAATCTCCTCCCCGTCCTCTTGAAGCTCGTCCTCTGCATTATAAATGCCCTGATTGTCCCTAGCCCAATCGACAAATCCCAATTCTTCGGGCCTTTCGATCCAATCAAATAGATCAAATAGATAGTTCCAAGGGCGCCATATTCTAGGAGACCAACCTATGTGATTGAATAAATCCTCCACTATGTGTTGCGGGTCGATGTCTTCGTCCTGTTCTTCAAACAGCGATTCGAATTTTGCTTCTCTTTCGCCATAGTCATAGATGAATCTCTGATCAAAGAGAGAACGCAATCCATTTTCCATCATATCGAAGGCACTCCTTGGTTCGGGCCGAATGAGCAATGTCACTGGATCATTATCAAACTGACTGCAATCTTTTTCTGGCCGTAAGGATCCCACCAGAGCGCTTTCTACTTCTAATAGGCCCTGAACTAGCTCAGAATCATTCTCAACAAATTCATAATAAGCGATCCTATTTGTTTCATTTTTTTCATCGGGTAGAGCCCAAAGGCCTTGAACAACCGATCCGGCAGAACAACTCAAAAGATAAAGAAGTATTGTTAATCTCTTCATGTTCGTTCCAAGTTCGAAGTACCATTTGTACAAATAAGGATCCCATTCCTGACACAAATTTTTCTTCACATAGATAGATATAGGATCTATGAGGCTATTATTTAGAAATACTGTTTGTGCAATAGCCCTCCCTATCTGATAGAAAATGATCCCATGCTCCGTAACCGGGCTTAACCGGGCTCGCAAATCCCAAGTTTGTCTATGAAAAGCCGATTTAATCATATTATTGTCTAGAATTGATTTCTTCTGTCCAATACTAATCGATAGGACCTCATTGGTAAGTGCTACAACACTTCGTACATTGGGACCCAGGGGTATGGACCAGGATCCATTAGTATGGAACATTTTCTTTTCCAAGTGAAATCCCCTAGTATATGAAAGAGTGAAAAAAAGCTTCCGTTGTTGTGGAATAAGAAGCCTTCGCACCTTAATGCATGTATTTAATTTATTCGGACCTATTAGAGAGGGATCCACTTTTTGGGGAATATGAGTCGAAGCAATAACAAGAATATTTCTAGTGGAATCTTTTTTAGATATAAAGTTCACTAATAGACCGCTGGATAAGTAATTCCACTCATCCCTCTGCAGATCATGAATGTCTGGAATCCATATTATACAAGGAGACATTGCTTTTGCACATTCGAAGTAAAGGAAGAAATATAATGGGTCTAGTTCCCTCAGCACAAGAGCTGGATCCAAATAATATATATCGTCCAGATACTCATTTACAGTAAACCGCATCTCCCTAGCAAAGTCATTCAGATCCAAATCGTCACGATCCTCAATATAGTGACTATCCTGAATATCATCACTCTCTATCTCATCCTCAGCATCCTTGTATTTCTCGTCTTCTTCCTCATCTTCTTCATCATCTTCGTCTTCATCTTCATCTTCATCGTCAGCGTCAGGATCATAATACAAAAATGGAATGGTGCTCCATATTTCCTTGTTCTGAAATATTGTAATGAGAGGAACATAGGACCTTGTTGCTAGGTATTTGACCAAATGGGATCGTCCAACTCCTATAGAACCTATCAATAAAACACCGCTAGAGGGAGATAGGTCTAAACGGAGCGAAAAGGGTCTTCCATGAGATGGGAAATTCGCCCCACACGGGGTTTGTGAATAAGTGGTTGTCTGAGAATGAGCAAGGAATACCCATCTTTCTGCTAAACCGGATGTGTTGAACTTATAATTCATTAGACCCATTTTATGAATGTCAACTAAGTTTCGTAAGTAAATTTCTCCCGGCTCTTCAACCATTTGATAAGCAGAGTCATTCTTTGATAAATGATCACTATGAGTCAGACTCAATAGAATTTGATCAATCCCTTTTTCTCTTGTTAAGGTTAAGGTGGAGAACTGAAGCAAGAAATCTTTTACTTTCTCATCAATGCCATCATTGATCCCGATCAAGAATTCTATTTTATCATAAAAAAAAGAATCATTCAACCTTTTTCTTTTTGTTATCGATGAATAAATCTCTTTACTTGTATGACTTAGATATCTCGTATTTCTTGAAAAAGCGATTCGATTGATGGGATTTGCTGGTATGATACTTATGAGATCGATGAGATTGCTATACCTAATTTTCTTATTCCTCTTCCATATTGATTTTACCCCGTAAGCCCTTATTTCTTCTACAAAATCTACTAATTGTTGCAGAGCAACTAGAAAGAGATCCTTTAACCCGAAAGAATTCAGTTGAGATGGAGGATACCTATCCAGAAGTTTTTCCAACTCAATTCTGTATGATGGAATTATCAAAGATTTGACCTTTTCGAACTCTGTCTGGAACTCAATATAGGCTCGGGAAAAAACGAGAAGATGTGTATAAACGAGATATCCTGCAACAAGAAGAAGGAAAAGGATTGAATAGAGTAACTCTTGAACATTTGGCGATCTCAGATGTGTCGATATCAATGGTGACTCATTATTTCGATGAATAATTGCTTCGGACAGAAGAAGATTATATAAACACTTACTCGAAATCTTACTTATCAGATTCCGAGGATACAATTTTTTCTGAAGAATTCGCCATAAGCTACCTATAATATTATGAAAAATGAATACCCATTTTTTTGGGCTTCTAATTAGTATCGATAATAGGTCTGAAAAGGTATCTAAAACTATCCAATTTATATATTTGTACCCTGTCAAAGTAAAGAACCCTGGTAGATATATTTGTAATAGATTCCATTTTTTTGAGAGAATTGAAAGAGCACTATCTCGTTGAAAGGTTCTATACATCCGCTCTTTTTCAACGCATTTCTTTAGTTTCTTTAGACAAAGACTCTGTTTTTTCCTCTTTTCGGATGATAAATCTTTCTTAGAACGTGAAGTGTGAATCAAACCCATGTTTGAATTGAAATTGAGATACTGATGCAAGTTCTTCCCTTCTGAATCAGATAGATTCATATCCGAAAGAGGTTGACAATAAGTTCTTTCCAAATTGACTATTTGTCCCTCTATTGGAGGTGTTCCAAAAACGTCTGCGATCAAATAAATAGCTCTACGAACGAATGGATCATCGGATCGAATTGGAAAATGGAAAGATTTGTACAAGTTATGCCTTTCGTCACCACTTTGTGGAAAATCTTTAGATATGAATATGTTAGATACCTGTGACTCGATTGGTGAAATACTATCTTTCTCAAAAAAAGCATGCTTTTTTTTACCGCCGCACAAAGAAAATCTTTTGTTGCGAATGAATAAGATATTGAGGAATTGCCTATAGGTAAAATCAGAATTCTTGATACGGGCCTTTTCCACATATTCCACATAAAAGGGGAATCTTTTGTTACAATCGAAGCAGAAGTGATGTAGATTATTCAAGAATCGAAGTCGATTTGCTTTATAAAAAGCAGATATTAATGAACTTCTATGAAATGGTTTCACGGGATTCAGCCAATTGTCTCGATCGTGGGATATCATTGAGAAATAGGGATCCGTGTTATCAAAAGATTTCCTGCGATTATTTCTAGTATGGAATGAGTTAATCTTCCACTTTGCTATCTTATTGAACAACAATTTCGAATTTTGGCAAGTATCATGATCATCCAATAAGAAGGGTTTCAATTTTTTCAAATGAACGATTTGAAGACCTATTGGTTCTAACAGCTGATTGCGGAGTTGATCATTCGGACCTTTCAATCCATAGATATGGATCTCGGACCCATGAATGGGGGTATTCCCGAAACTTACAAAGAACAAAGGAAGTGACTTAGACAAAAAGCGAAGAAACTTGGACAAGAAGAAAGGAAGTGCCTTAGACAAATCTTTTTTGTCGATAACTTCAGACCAATCAATCGAATATTGATTAATACGTATACGACGTAATCGATCGAACACTACTTCAACTTGAAAAAGAAGGCTCTTCTGCTCAGAAATGAAATGTTCCAAATGTTCCTGTAAATTCTTGCGGAAATTCTTGCTCCCATTAGACCATTTGTATCTATATGCATTAGGATCCCAATTCATGGATCTCTCGGTTCGAGAAAGAAAAAGAAGAGGATCAAACCATTTCTTCTGACTCTGTTTCAAATTCGATAAATGTTGGTTGATCGTATATTTCATTATAGTTCTATGATTCAGAGTCTCATTCCCGCAGGAGATCCGGGCCCATTTTTTTCTGATCCTTCGATAAAAAGATTCATTCTCTTCAGAAAAAAGAGGAGGTAGAACCAATAAAGATTTCTTTTTCGATTCATCCCTGGA